ATATTCCACCAAAAAGTTTGATTTTTGTTCAAAATGATCAATATGTAGAATCAGAACAAGTGATTGCTGAGATTCGTGCCGGAACGTCTGCTTTTCGTTTTAAAGAGAAGGTACGAAAACATATTTATTCTGAATCAGAGGGAGAAATGCACTGGAGTACCGATGTCCACCATGCATCTGAATATATACATGGTAATGTTCATCTATTACCAAAAACAAGTCATTTATGGATATTAGCAGGAGGTCCGCGCGGATCCAGTATAGTGTCTTTTTCACTCCACAAAGATCAAGATCAAATGAATGTTCATTCTTTTTCTTTCGAAGAAAGATATATCTTTGACCTCTCAATGACTAATCATCGAGTAAGACATAAATTGTTGGATACTTCTGGTAAAAAAGATAGGGAAATTCTTGACTATTCAAGACCTGATCGAATCATATCCAATGGTCATTGGAATTTCATATATCCTTCTATTCTCCAAGAAAATTCTGATTTCTTGGCGAAAAAACGAAGAAATAGATTCATTATCCCATTACAATATGATCAAGAACGAGATAAAGAACTAATGCCCTGTTTTGGTATTTCGATTGAAATACCCATAAATGGTATTTTACGTAGAAATAGTATTCTTGCTTATTTTGATGATCCACGATACAGAAGAAATAGTTCAGGAATTACTAAATATGGGACCATAGAGGTAGATTCAATCATAAAAAAAGAGGATTTGATTGAGTATCGAGGAGCAAAAGAATTTAGTCCGAAATACCAGAAAGTAGATCGGTTTTTTTTCATTCTCGAAGAAGTGCATATCTTACCCGGATCTTCGTTCATAATGGTCCGGAACAATAGTATCATTGGAGTAGATACACAACTCGCTTTAAATACAAGAAGCCGGGTAGGCGGATTAGTCCGAGTGGAGAGAAAAAAAAAAAGTATTGAACTGAAAATCTTTTCTGGAGATATTCATTTTCCTGGAGAAACAGATAAGATATCCAGGCACAGCGGCATTTTGATACCACCAGAGACGGAAAAAAAAAATTCTAAGAAATCAAAAAAATTGAAAAATTGGATCTATGTCCAACGGATCACACCCACCAAGAAAAAGTATTTTGTTTCGGTTCGGTCCGTAGTCACATATGAAATAGCTGATGGGATAAATTTAGCAACACTTTTCCCTCGGGATCTCTTGCAGGAAAAGGATAATGTCCAACTTAGAGTTGTCAATTATATCCTTTATGGAAATGGCAAGTCAATTCGAGGAATTTATCACACAAGTATTCAATTAGTTCGGACTTGCTTAGTATTGAATTGGGACCAAGAAAAAAATGGTTCTATAGAAGAGGTTCATGCTTCCTTTGTTGAGGTAAGGACAAATGATCTGATTCGCGATTTCATAAGAATTGAGTTAGTCAAGTCCACTATTTCGTATACCGGAAAAAGGTATGATAGGGCAAGTTCCGTATTGATTTCCGATAATGGATTAGATCGCACCAATATCAATCCTTTTTATTCCAAGGCGAAGATTCAATCACTTACCCAACATCAAGGAACTATTGGTATTGGTACGTTGTTGAATCGAAATAAGGAATGCCAATCTTTGATAATTTTGTCATCATCCAATTGTTCTCGAATTGGTCCATTCAATGGCTCGAAATATAACAATGTGACAAAAGAATCAGATCCCATAATCCAAATTAGGGATTTGCTGGGTCCCTTAGGGACTATTGTCCCTAAAATAGCGAATTTTTTTTCATCTTACTATTTAATAACTCATAATCATATCTTGTTAAAGAAATATTTGCTACTTGACAATTTTAAACAGACTTTCAAAGTACTTAAATACTGTTTAATAGATGAAAATAGGAGGATTTATAATCCCGATCCATGCGGTAACATAATTTTTAATCCATTCCATTTGAATTGGTGCTTTCTCCATCACGATTATTGTGAAGAGACATCTACAATAATTAGCCTTGGACAATTTATTTGTGAAAATGTATGTCTATTCAAATACGAATCACACGTAAAAAAATCTGGTCAAATTTTAATTGTTCATGTTGACTCCTTAGTTATAAGATCAGCTAAACCCTATTTGGCCACTCCAGGAGCAACTGTTCATAGCCATTATGGAGAAATCCTTTACGAAGGAGATACATTAGTTACATTTATATATGAAAAATCGAGATCTGGTGACATAACGCAAGGTCTTCCAAAAGTGGAACAAATCTTAGAAGTGCGTTCGATTGATTCAATATCGATGAACCTAGAAAGGAGAGTTGAAGGTTGGAACGAACGTATACAAAGAATTCTTGGAATCCCCTGGGGATTCTTGATTGGAGCTGAGCTAACCATAGCCCAAAGTCGTATCTCTTTGGTTAATAAGATCCAAAAGGTTTATCGATCCCAGGGGGTACAGATCCATAATAGACATATAGAAATTATTGTACGTCAAGTAACATCAAAAGTGTTGGTTTCAGAAGATGGAATGTCTAATGTTTTTTTACCTGGAGAATTAATCGGCTTTTTGCGAGCGGAACGAGCAGGGCGTGCTTTAGACGAAGCGATCTGTTATCGGGCAATCTTATTGGGAATAACGAGGGCATCTCTAAATACTCAAAGTTTCATATCCGAAGCAAGTTTTCAAGAAACCGCTCGAGTTTTAGCAAAAGCTGCTCTACGAGGTCGTATTGATTGGTTGAAAGGCCTGAAAGAGAACGTTGTTCTGGGGGGGATTATACCTGTTGGTACCGGATTCCAAAAATTAGTACATCCTTCAAGGCAAGACAAGAACATTCATTTGGAAATCAAAAAAAAGAATCTATTCGAGTTGGAAATAAGAGATATTTTGTTACACCATAGAGAATTATTTTGTTCTTACGTCCAAAACAATTTCCATGAGACAAATTTCCATGAGACATCAGAACAATCATTTACGCGATTTAATGATTCCTAAGAGCAGATTCTTTCCTTTCACTTTAACTATCTTTCAATTATCTGGTCCGATTATTGATTTGGTAAAAAATAAAATAAGTAATTAAATTGGTAATAAATAAAATAAGTAATTAAAAGAAATTAATGGTTTGGGTCGTGTATCAACGGTCAATCCCCCGTAGAAGGTTCCATCGGAACAATTATTTATTTCAGGGTACCTCGTCTCTTTGTTAAAAAAAAGGAAGTCTGGGGAAAAATGACAAGAAGATATTGGAACATCAATTTGGAAGAGATGATGGAAGCAGGAGTTCATTTTGGTCATGGTACTAAGAAATGGAATCCTAGAATGGCCCCTTACATCTCTGCAAAGCGTAAAGGTATTCATATTACAAATCTCACTAGAACTGCTCGTTTTTTATCAGAAACCTGTGATTTAGTTTTTGATGCAGCAAGTAGGGGAAAAAACTTCTTAATCGTTGGTACAAAAAATAAAGCAGCGGATTCAGTAGCATCAGCTGCAATAAGGGCTCGGTGTCATTATGTTAATAAAAAATGGCTTGGTGGTATGTTAACGAATTGGTCCACTACGGAAACGAGACTTCACAAGTTCAGGGACTTAAGAGCAGAACAAAAGATGGGGAAACTCAACTGTCTCTCCAAAAGAGATGCAGCAATGTTGAAGAGAAAATTATCTACCTTGCAAACATATCTCGGTGGGATCAAATATATGACGGGGTTGCCTGATATTGTGATCATCGTTGATCAGCAAGAAGAATATACGGCTCTTCGAGAATGTGTCATTTTGGGGATTCCGACAATTTGTTTAATCGATACAAATTGTGACCCAGATCTCGCAGATATTTCGATTCCAGCAAACGATGACGCTATAGCTTCAATCCGATTGATTCTTAACAAATTAGTATCTGCAATTTGTGAGGGTCGTTCTAGCTATATAAGAAATCGTTGATTATCATTAAGAATAATATTAAGAATAATAAGATTAGTTAATTATTTGGCAACTCCATAGATTTATTGGATCGGTTACTATTTTTGAATTTTTAAAAAGAGATAAAAAAAGTACTGGGGATATTGATATTATGTTATGATGTTATGTAATTTCTTGGTATCGTAAATAAAATATACGATTAATGATTCAAGTTAGTGAGTTGATAAATAGATGGTTGAATCAAAATAATTCCTTTTTTGAAGTTCAATTTCTGTCAGAGGACAATATGAATGTTATACCATGTTCCATTAAAACACTCAAAGGGTTATACGATATATCGGGTGTAGAAGTAGGCCAACATTTCTATTGGCAAATAGGAGGTTTACAAATCCATGCCCAAGTACTTATCACTTCTTGGGTCGTAATTGCTATCTTATTAGGTTCAGTCATCATAGCTGTTCGGAATCCACAAACCATTCCGACCGACGGTCAGAATTTCTTCGAATATGTCCTTGAATTTATTCGAGATTTGAGCAAAACTCAGATTGGAGAAGAATATGGTCCTTGGGTTCCCTTTATTGGAACTATGTTCTTATTTATTTTTGTTTCTAACTGGTCAGGTGCTCTTTTACCTTGGAAAATCATACAATTACCTCATGGGGAGTTAGCTGCGCCTACGAATGATATAAATACTACTGTTGCTTTAGCTTTACCCACGTCAGCGGCATATTTTTATGCGGGTCTTAGCAAAAAAGGATTGGGTTATTTCGGGAAATACATTCAACCAACCCCAATACTTTTACCAATTAACATCCTAGAAGATTTCACAAAACCTTTATCTCTTAGTTTTCGACTTTTCGGGAATATATTGGCTGATGAATTAGTAGTTGTTGTTCTTGTTTCTTTAGTCCCTTCAGTAGTTCCTATACCTGTTATGCTTCTTGGATTATTTACAAGTGGTATTCAAGCTCTTATTTTTGCAACGTTAGCCGCGGCTTATATAGGTGAATCCATGGAGGGTCATCATTGACTAGTTTTCGAAATAGTCTTTTTTAAGCTTATCCCAATTCATGCATGATTCAAGATAATCCACTTGGTTGGGGAACATAATAGATAAAAATACAAATATGTATGAATATACGACCTAGAGTCGTAGGAAAAAAGATAGACGATATTGCGGAATTGTAAAAAAAAAAAGATGGGTTGGGGGGGTCACACTAGATGTATGTAATCTCTATAAGTCCAGCCCCTGTGTCTGTTTCGAGGAATGATTCTAGAATCCGATTCAATGTAGAATGTGGGTGGTTTACGTTATGGAAGAAACAAATGTATATGTGATATTAGATATTTACTAGTTATATAGGACTATTCCTAATATATATATATATTATTATATACACTATATATATATATATATATTATTGATTGATTTGATTGCGGTTCACTGCATTTATATAGTTCCAATATAAGTCCTTCTGTTTCGTCTGTGATTGTGGATTGAATGAAATGCAAAAAAGAGATGAACTCAAGGATAGTATCTAGAAGAAAAAAGAAAGGAAAGAAGAATTGAATGAAAGAATGGTTCGAAACAAAGAAATGCAATAACTAGAACCGTATACATATGTATTTACAAAAACTCCATTATGGGTAGAAACGCAAAATGAGATATCGAAATAGTTCTGACGATTCAGTAATATTATCATTTCAATTCGGAGTTTTTAGTTATTTCGACCCGATAGATCTTAATCAGATAGATCTTAATGATAAAATCTTAATGAAAAAAAAAATGATAAAAAAAATGAAGTAAAAATTCATTGGTTGATTGTATCATTAACCATTTTTTTTTGGTGCGAGGAACTTACCATGAATCCACTGATTTCTGCCGCTTCCGTTATTGCTGCTGGATTGGCCGTAGGGCTTGCTTCTATTGGACCTGGAGTTGGTCAAGGTACTGCTGCAGGTCAAGCTGTAGAAGGTATTGCGAGACAACCAGAAGCAGAGGGTAAAATACGAGGTACTTTATTGCTTAGTCTAGCTTTTATGGAAGCTTTAACAATTTATGGACTGGTCGTGGCGTTAGCGCTTTTGTTTGCGAATCCTTTTGTTTAATCCTAGAAATGTAAAAAAGTACCTTACATACTATACTTTTTTTCTTATTTTTTTTATTTAACTCGCTATACTTTTTTCTTATTTTATTAACTCAGAATTGCTGTTTGCTTCTTCTAATTATATCAACGCTTTACTCCTACAATTATTTATTTGTTGAGACAATACCCCAGGAAAGGAAGGACTGTTTTGAGGATGAGTAATTACTGGATCCGCTCGTTTTCTTCCTTCGCGTACTTAGTTTAGTACAATGGAAACCTTTTTTTTACTTTTTTTAGGAATCGTTTCAACAAACGAGATATTTCACAATTGACATGAGACCCAAGACTTAACCTAATAAGTATTTTATTGGATTGGAAACTTCAAGTAAGAAATTTCAAAATTATCAAATTAAATTGCTAGATTTAATCTACTCCCATTAAAAATAAAAAAAAAAAATGGAAATAAAATTTATATAAAAAAAAGAAATCGATCAAAAAAGGGACGACGAAGTGATACAAAAAGAACTCTGTTCTTTGTTAGTCCTATCTATAAGAGGAGAGCATATGAAAAATGTAACCGATTCTTTCCTTTCCTTGGGTCACTGGCCATCCGCCGGGAGTTTCGGGTTTAATACCGATATTTTAGCAACAAATCCAATAAATCTAAGTGTAGTGCTTGGTGTATTGATTTTTTTTGGAAAGGGAGTGTGTGCGAGTTGTGTATTTCAAAAATAGGTTGGATCCATCCGACTGCACTTTATTTATGGTATTTTATTCATTTTATAGGATAAATAGGAAAAAAAGTGAACGATCTCAACGAATTATTTCTGAATAAATTAAGAAATCATATGTAAGAACCATAGCATTTCGTGACTTATTGGTAAATTTTATTCTCTATCAACCAATAATGTGAGACCATTAACATGGTTAAAGCTAAACTGTTTGAAGTCCAGGCAAAACATGGTACTCTTTCTACCGGTACTAACGTACCGAAATGGTTTAAAAATGAATAGTTGGTAATTTATCTGATATAGAACACTCATATCGATAAAATGATTTGAACCATTTATTAAAAAAATGGGCATCTTGCTCTTTTTTTTCCAATGCTGAATCGACGACCTACGTAAAAAAAAAAAATAGGAATTTTTGGATTTGAAGAAAAAAAGGAAATAAAAAAAAATATAGAAATAAAATAAATTGTAAATTTTAATTTAAAATTAAATAAAGAACAAATACAAATAAAGAAAGAACTTTGCTGACAATTATAGATTTTTGTCTGGTCGGAAGAGTCCTTCTAATATTCTGGTCTTATATCAGTTTCGATGTTTTTGAATATAAACAGAAAAGAGAGGGTAGGCTCATTACATTAAAAAAAAAAGATATGGGAATGCCCATAACATAAAATAAATAATTGAGCGTGAGAGCCAAATGAATCGAAAGATTCATGTTTGGTTCGGGAAGAGATTATGGAAGTTGTGAAATTAATGGTAAGATAATCTACTTTCATTAAATGATTTATTAGATAATCGAAAACA